TTTCACTCCTATTTTTTTTCTTATTTGCACATCTTTTTTTTTATGAACAAAAGATGTGCACGAATTCCGGAAATTGCTTATTCAATTCAATGATGCATTACATTAATTTAATTGTAAATTAAATTGTAAAATTTTTCTTATTATGATTTATAGTAATTCTAGATTCATTTTATTCTATATTAATTCAATTATCTTATTTTAGAAAATAATATAGAGTACTTTATATAATATAATAATAATTTATATATTATAAAATAGAATTAAAATATTCGAATTTGAAATGAATCAATTCAAAAATATTTGTCTATTATGAATTTCGAAATATAGTAATCAAAAAATAATAAATCTAAAAAATTACGATATCATTTTAATAAAAAAATAGAAGATAAAATATATAAGATAAGCGGGTAGCGGGAATCGAACCCGCATCGTTAGCTTGGAAGGCTAGGGGTTATAGTCGACGTTGATTCATCATTTTGAACGTCTCTAATTCAAAACCGAACGTGAAACTTTGATTTCATTCGGCTCCTTTATGGAAAAAAAAGATGTAAACGAAAAAAAAAAACAAATTCTACCCATAACATCTATGTCAGCCTTTCTGTCTGAATGCATTCAAAAGGACCTGCTTTATAGATGATCCCTATAGAAGAAAAGAGGATTCTAACAATCTTTTCTAGTTACTTCGTTCCCTATTTCTATTTGAAATAATCCTTAGGAAAAGTCTTTTTTGTTTCCAACGAGCTAAAACAATATAATCTGTCGATGTCTCTAGTAAACCAAAGACATTGTTTAATAGCTATTTTGTTTTGCTTCAATCTCCCTTATACAAATCTCAAATTGAAGATTTAGTTACGATTAGAAATAGACCGTTCTTTCTACCTTTATCCATGGATTCCTTACTCGTTCAATTGGAAGTATGGATCCAATTCAAAAATAAATTATGTTTCGTAATTTCATGATCCAATTTTTTCAATTTATAACGGACTCTTGGATACAAATCACGAGAATTTCTATTTTTCCTCGAATTTTTCATCGATAGGAAAAGGATTTAATCCTTTTAAGAAATAAAGTTTTTGATCGAAATATAAATCAAACGAAAGACCCTTTAACTATTAAAGGGTTAATAGAACGAATCACCCTTTTACCACTAAACTATACCCGCTACAATGCTATTATTGCATATAAATCGACCTTTTGTCGAACACAAAAATAGGTCATAGTAATAAGTAATCAAAAAATAGGATCAGAAAAAAAAATCATGAAAATGAGAGCGTTGACATAGTTTTATCAGGAAGACTAATGAGATTAGTAAACGAGGACTCATTTAACTAATTAAATGATAAGTTTTTTTTATTCCAGTAAAAAAAAGTAAATAAAAAAAGAAAGAATAATAAGAAATGGCACTTTGATTCTATATCATTTGATTCTGTATCATAGGAATCGAAATAATCCTTCTTATGATATGATTGTTGTTTCGATTTTTGTTATTTTATTTCAAAAGAATTTTGAGTTTTCAAATAAAATAAATCATTTTTTCTACGATTCATTGGAACAAAAAAAAAGCCCGGCTAGGTACTGACCAGGCCAGGCCGTGGAAATAAAAAGGGACTTTTCGGACGAAATAAACAAGGTACTTTTATTGATTTTATTTATTATTTAATATATATATATTTTCATTTTCTTTTTTATTTTCTTAATTTATTCAAAATTTTTTTTTATTAACATTTAATAGATTGGTATTTATATATTCAAATATTGGATTGGAGATATCTCTTTTGAGCCCTTACTTTATTTCAAATCTAAATGGAATTGGAATTTCTGATAAAAGTTTTTAGATATATATTATCTATATATAGCTTTATATAGCTATCTATATAATAAATAATAAAGATATAATAAAGAGAGATAGAGATAAAGAAGGGCTTTTTTCAAGCCTTACTTAATGTATCATAGTAATTATTCTTTTTCATTTTTCAATTGGGGGAGAGATGGCTGAGTGGATTAAAGCGTCGGATTGCTAATCCGTTGTACGCGTTTTTCGTACCGAGGGTTCGAATCCCTCTCTTTCCGTTTCTGTCGATGACTTGGTATTTTTTTTTTTTTATATATAGTTAAAGAAAGATGTGGAATAGATAAAAATTTGAAAATCAAGCAAGGAAAACAAAAATCTTATTTTTTATTCTTCACGTCCAGGATTACGTCCGGGGTCATTAGATAGGAATCCGAAAATGAAGAGAGAAACAAAGAATATCACTACTGTATAAACAAATAGTTTTAGAGTAAGCATTACACAATCTCCAATAGCATTTTTTTTTTTCAAAAAAAAAAAGAGAATAGATTCTCTATTTTTATACTGCATACCCTATTTTTTGACACCAAGAAATGAAGTGATTTCTAGAAAAAAAAAAATTTCAGAAAATCAGAGTTGAGTTGTTTATTAATGAAAATTTTCTTTTATACCAACAATTATATATTGTGGGGGACTCTAATAGGGTCGTTCAATGGAAAAAAAAGTTATAACAAGAAAATGAGAGTGATCTAGATTTAGCACAGCTATACAAGAATTTCAATATTTAACTTAACGGTTCAGACTGTATGTAAGACTTATCTGATCTTATATTAGAAATTGTTAGAATTTTTTTTTCGAGTAAATCATGAATTTTTCTAGGACAGTATGAAAAATATCATCGAAAACTTACAGCAGCTTGCCACACAAAAGCTAATAAAAAAAAGAACACAGGTATTACTGGCATAATATCTACTATTGGATTCAAAAAAGCGTAGGCCTCGGGTAATTTGGCTAAGAAAAAGCTACTTGAATAAAGGACAGAATTAAGACAGATACAGATTAAACTTAAAATATTAAGCATAACAAACATTTTGTTCTTGAAGATAATTTTTTTTTTGAGTTGATTGAGTTATTAATATCTTATTATTGATATAAGGGATAAGGTAAAAATTAATAACATAAGGTAGGTCAAAAAGCCTTTCTTTTCTTTGATTTGAACTCAGCCAATCAAAAATCCTTCCATTCTCAAATCAAAATAGATATAGAAGAAATCCTACTTTCATACAATATCTTAATTGAATTATATCTAATGATCAATAAATTAAGTTTCATTCGATATCTACACGTATCAAAATCCTAGCAACAATCTAATTGATTCTATCAATATTTGGACTGGAATTGACGAACAACCAATAACAATATTAGTGTTTATTAGTCTTGAATAGAAATGGGGCGTGGCCAAGTGGTAAGGCAACGGGTTTTGGTCCCGCTATTCGGAGGTTCGAATCCTTCCGTCCCAGAGTATGCGTATTATATATATCATAGTATTATGATATTATATATCATAATATTCCATAATATTATATATGATATAATCATATCAAAATTATCATATCAAAAAAAGATTGCCTTTTTTGAACAACCTTCTGTTTAAGAGTCTAATATTAGATAGAATGTGATTCTTCTTTCTTATCATTATTTTTCTTATTTTTGATTCGTCTCTAAATCATATTTTTTTCACAAATTGAATCGAGTTTAAATACCATAAGACGTAGATGGAATTGAATCCATTTTTTATCTAGGTAAAAGATGGGAACATAGATAAAAAAAAAACGAGTTTTTTAATGAAAAAAAAAGTAGGACGGGCTTTTCATTGTATGTCCATATCTTTCATATTCATATTTGAAATTCGTTATTCATAAAAAAACCTTACGTCTCATATATTTTCCATGATGTCATTTAAATTTCAAATCGAAATGTGAAAGCCTCTCTTATTCTCTATCCCTTAAATGGTGTGTGCAACTTGATTATTTTATTTCTGTGGATTTATGTGGAATTATAAATACGAAGGGCTTGCGTTTTTGGTACTAATTGAATTGAATCAATGGGATTAAGTCTCTTAAGACCGGTTTAGGCTAAAATAATTTAGAGTAAAAAAAAAATTGGATTTGTTTTTGATCTATCTATTTGTTTTAAATCATTGATGGGTTAATTCGAATAGGTTTTTTTTATGATAATAAAAGATAATAAAATGTCCCTTCCCTTATTGGAAAACTTTAGTCAAATAATAATATCGAGGTAGAAAACTTTCAATCAATTATTTTGAATGATTTCCTATGAATCCTTGGTACTTGAAGAAGTGTTAAACTGGCGAATCCATCCTATCAAGAAACTTGCAAATGCGGATTCAAAAAGAACGTATTTCTTATTTATTCGTCATTTTTTCTAAATTTATAGAAATAAAAAAAAAAAAAAGAATAATATATATATTCCATTTCATATTAAATAAATATTGCATTCATACAAAAAATTGTATTCATCCAATATACTAAAAGAAAATCCAATATCTAAAAGAAAATGTGGGTTTAAAAAAAAAATGGAATTCTTGCTGATACTTTTTAAGAAACTACCCATTCATAACAGTATAGATAACTATGTACCAACTAAACCAATGACTATTCATGATTCCATAATTGAATCAATTACATACCAGTTCCAAGAAACTAGAGGTTATGGTAAAACTTCGTTTAAAACGATGTGGTAGAAAGCAACGTGCGACTTGAAGGACATGATCAACTGTGGATTCTTATCTTACATCCACCATTTTCTTTTATATATAGGAATGAAGATGCTCTTGGCTCGACATCGTTTGTTCTGTTCCACTATAACCCTCATTTCATTTTGGGGAAGTTTTAATGTAAATATTACATGATGGAGCTCGAGTAGAAAGTATTAATTCATTTATCAGGGGCGGAGATCTAGGGTTAGTGTCAATCAATAAGTTGAAACAACTTCGTAAGTATATTTTCGATATAGAAATCGAAAGGATCCAATTCAAGCAAGTTTCAAATTCAAACATCAAATTTGTTGGAATTAGGAAAACTCTTTTGATCAAAAGTGTATCACGCGAGAATCAATCATTCATATGGTTCTTTGATAAAAAGAAATCACAAAAAATGGTATGTTGCTGCCATTTTGAAAGGATTAAAGATCACCGAAGTAATGTCTAAACCCAATGATTCAAAGCAAAGATAAAGGATCCCGGAACAAGGAAATACCTTTTTTAATTGTTTTAATAACTAAACTTGTTAATTGTCTCAATAACTAAACTAGATCAGAATGAAGAATAGAATAGATTCTAAAGGAGACAGGCAAAAAGGGGGTTATAGACGGCTCAATAAATGAAATGCTTAAAGGTTTTCCTTTGAGTGAGAGTTACCCAACTTGAGTTATGAGGATACAAATAAGAATTTTTTTTTATTTCTTTTTTGGAAAAGAATAAAAAAAAAATGAAATCATAGTCTAATTGATTTGATAATCTATGGATCTATTTTACATTAATTAGAATTCTATACATATACAGAACTTCAAATTTTCTCGAGCCGTACGAGGAGAAAACTTCTTATACGGTTCTGGGGGGGGTATTGTTAATCTACATCTATCCCAATGAGCCGTTTATCGAATCGTTGCAATTGATGTTCGATCCCGAAGAGAGGGAAGAGATCTTCGTAAAGTGGGTTTTTATGATCCGATAAAGAATCAAACCTATTTAAATGTTCCTGCAATTCTATATTTTCTTGAAAAAGGTGCTCAACCTACAGGAACTGTTCATGATATTTCAAAGAGGGCTGCGGTTTTTACGGAATTTGACCTGAATCAATAACCGAAAAATTCAATTAATGAAATAAAAAAAAAGAGGGTGTGGATGACTTGTCTATAGCTTTGGATAACCTTTTCTCTATTATTTCCCCCCTCTCTTGTTCTACTACACTTATTTATTAAAGATCAATCAAGTGAATAAATGAAATAATTGGTTTTATACTAGAAATATAAAATTTGGACATTACCATCAATGGGTTGGTTTTTGTTGGAAATCTATGAACAAATAAAAAAACACAAGGGATTACGCTTGTTTATTCTACTTATATTTATTTATTGATTGAATAAACCCGAGATTTTTTTCTACTTGACTTCTTCCTTACCTTAATTTATTCTTTCGCCTACACTTTTTTTTTTCTATTTATGTTCATTATCTCTATCGTGCCAATCCAACACAACTCCGTAGTTTTTTCTTTTTTTATTTATTTTCTCTTTTTTGAATTTGAATTATTATATATTTTCCTATTTCTATTTATTTCAATTAATAGAAATATATAATTTATAGATGAAATATTAATAAATAGATATTTCAATTGACTAATTAAATTGAATAATGAAATATAAATAAAAAAAGAAAGATATTCAATTGAAATTGTTATTTCTTTTTTTTTTTTTTTTTATTCTTTTGTGTTCTCCATTGTATTCGTTTTTCACTATTCACATTCATATTGACAACAGTGGATCAAACAAATATAATCCGATTGTGGATAAATAGATCTAGTTATCTCCGCTTCATAGACTTGGTTTTTTTTTATTTTACTTCATTCAATTCACATGATGGGCTCATTGGATTTTCTGTGATACAAGAAGTTACTTTTGTGTGATATAAAAATTTTGATTCAAAAAAAAAATAGATAATCTAAGAAGGGATAACATAAGATAAGATACAAGAGACGGTATATCCATTTTTTTTTTTTTTTATCTATCTTTTTATCTGAGAAATCATTGTATTTTCATCTGATCTGTTAATATTTCTGTTCATAATCAATTCGAAATTTTTCTATTTTTTTTTTTTTTATTTGATTCCATTTGATATTTTATTTGATTACGTCGTGCAATTCCATTTCGTTTTTGATTCTGATTGTATCTACACATACTAATTCTTTTTTTTATTCGGGTTGCTAACTCAATGGTAGAGTACTCGGCTTTTAAGTGCGGCTAGCATCTTTTACACATTTGTATGAAGTAACAGATTCGTCCATACTATCGGTAGAGTTTGTAAGACCACGACTGATCCTGAAAGGAATGAATGGAAAAAACAGCATGTCGTATCAATGGGGAATTCGGGGAATATTTTTACCTGATGGGTTCAAAAGCTTGTTTGAATTCTTGATGTGGAACAAAATAAATTTCAAGTCGGGTCGAATGAATAAATGGATAGAGCTCTAGGGCTCCAATTCTAGAGAAATAAAAAGCAACGAGCTTATGTTCTTAATTTGAATGATTACCCGATCTAATTATACGTTAAAAAGATATTAGTGCTTGATGCGGGAAGGACTTTTCTCATGAGCGGATTATCGATTTTTTTATGAGTCCTAACTATTAGTTATTCTACATTAGGGGTAGAGATGAATGTGTAGAAGAAGCAGTATATTGATAAAGATCTTTTTTTTTCCAAAATCAAAAGAGCGATTGCGTTGAAAAAATAAAGGATTTCTAACCATCTTGTTATCCTAAAATAAACATAAACCCATTAGAAGGAAAAAGAAAAGAGCGGATAGAGAGTTCGTTGATGAGTCTTACCTGTTTACGAGGTATATATTCTTATTCTTTAATACCTTGTTTTGACTGTATCGCACTATGTATCATTTGATAACCCAATAAATTCATTATACTATCCCTGGTTCAAATCTAATTGAAAATGGAAGAATTTCAAGGATATTTAGAACTTGATAAATCTCGGCAACACAACTTCCTATACCCACTTCTCTTTCGGGAGTATATTTATGCATTTGCTCATGATCATTTTTTAAATGGATCCATTTTGTTGGAAAATGTGGGTTATGACAAGAAATCCAGTTTACTAATTGTAAAACGTTTAATTACTGGAATGTATCAACAGAATCATTTGATTATTTCCACTAATTATTATAACCAAAATCCTTTTTTGGGGTACAACAAAAATTTGTATTCTCAAATTCTATCAGAAGGGTTTGCACTCATTGTGGAAATTCCATTTTCCTTACGATTAGTATCTTCCTTAGAAGAAGCAGAAATCACAAAATCTTATAATTTACGATCAATTCATTCAATATTTCCTTTTTTAGAGGATAAATTCCCACATTTTAATTATGTGTCAGATGTATTAATACCATACCCCCTCCATCTGGAAATTTTGGTTCAAATTATTCGCTATTGGGTGAAAGATGCCTCTTCTTTGCATTTATTACGGTTTTTTCTTCACGAGTATTGTAATTGGAATAGTCTTATTACTCCAAATAAATTGATTTCTTTTTTTTCAAAAGAAAATCGAAGATTATTCTTGTTCCTATATAATTCTCATGTATGTGAATACGAATCTATTTTACTTTTTCTCCGTAACCAATCTTCTCATTTACGATTAACATCTTATAGGTTTTTTTTTGAGCGAATATATTTTTATGGAAAAATAGAACATCTTGTAAAAGTATTTGCTAATTATTTTCGGGCTATCCTACGGGTCTTCAAGCATCCTTTTATACATTATGTTAGATATCAAGGAAAAGCAATTCTGGTTTCAAAAGATACGCCTCTTCTGATGAATAAGTGGAAATATTACCTTGTCCATTTATGGCAATGTTATTTTTATGTGTGGTCACAACCAGAGAGGATCTATATAAACCAATTATCCAAGCGTTCTCTTGCCTTTTTGGGCTATATTTCAAGTGTGCGACTAAATCCTTCAGTGGTACGGAGTCAAATGCTAGAAAATGCATTTCTAATGGATAATGGTATGAAGAAACTCGATACACTAGTTCCAATTATGAAACTGCTTGTATCATTGGCTAAAGCTAAATTTTGTAACGTATTAGGGCATCCCATTAGTAAGCCGACCTGGGCGGATTCGTCAGATTTTTATATTATCGATCGATTTTTGCGTATATGCAGAAATCTTTCTCATTATTACAGTGGATCCTCAAAAAAAAAGAGTTTGTATCGAGTAAAATATATACTTCGACTTTCTTGTCTTAAAACTTTGGCTCGTAAACACAAAAGTACTGTACGCGCTTTTTTAAAAAGGTTAAATTCAGAATTATTGGAAGAATTCTTTACGGAGGAAGAACGGGTTCTTTCTTTGATCTTCCCAAGAGCTTCTTTTCCTTTGCGGGGGAGGCTAATTTGGTATTTGGATATTA